CCCTCAATCCTCTTTTCGAGATTCATCGATATTGAATCAATCGAACGCACTTCTAACACCTGTTCCACTTTTGGAAGACCTTGCGTTATATCACCAGATCTTGATTTTTCATATATAAATGTAACTAATGTATCTCCTTCGTAAAGGATTTCCCCATAATGTCCATGAACAGTTGCTCCTGGAGTAGCCAAATAAGGCTTAGCTGATCGTATTACCACAGAGTCAACTTGAAGAATTAGAACTTGACCTGATTTTAAATGCGGCCCTTTTTTGGCTATACATACATTTTCACAAAGAAACTGCCCAAGACTAACGATTGTAGATGTCTCTTCACAATAATTGTAATGGAGAAAATACCAATTCAAATTGAATGGATTCAAAATGATGTTACTGCATGAATAGGGATTATAAATTTTACCATTTTCATCCAGTAAATAATATTTAAGTATTTGAAAAATATGCTTTAAATTGTCAAGTTGCAAATAGTTAGTTACCAAGATTTTATTATGGGTTATTAAATGGGAAAATAAATCGAAATTCGAAATTGGAAAGCCTGTTCCTAAGGGGCCCAACGAATTCCTAATTGGAATTAGGGGGTCCTTTTTGATTGATTCTTTTATCACATTGGGAGATTTTACATCGTTGAATGGGCCTATTCGAGAACAATTGGATGATGACAAAATTATCAAAGATTGCGATTCCTTATTTCGATTCAACAACGTATGAATAGTTCCTTGATTTGGATTAAGGGATTCTTGAATCCTTGCCTTGGAAGAGGAATAAATGGAAGAAAACGGATTGACATTAGCGCGATCTGATCCATTCTCATAGATCAATCCTGAACCCGGCAGATCGTTCCTTTTTCCAGTATATGAAATAGGTGACTTCGCTAAGTCGATTCTTAGAAAATCTCTAATCAAACCATTTGTCCTTATTTCAACAAAGGAAGCACAGGCCTTTTCGATCTTTTTGTCTTGGTCCCAATTCAACACTAAACAAGTCCGAACTAATTGAATACTTGTGTCCCAAATTTCAAGAATTGGGTCGTAATAAAGGATATAATTGACAACTCGAAGTTGTAGATTATCACTTTCCTGCAAGAGATCCGCCGGGAAAAGTCTTCCTAAATTTATACCATCCGTTTTTTTATATGGGACTACAGGTTGAACCAAAACAAAATACTTTTTTTCATACCTGGAAAGTTTCATTCGTTGGATATAGAGCCAATTTTTCAATTTTTTGTATTCTTTGGAATTTTTTTTTCCCCCTCCTGGTGGTATCAACCGGAATGCCTTATTTGTCTTTTCAGGAAAATGAATATCTCCAGAAAAGATTATCAGTTTAATTTTTTCTGCTTTTTTCTTCACTCGGACCAATCCGCCTACCCGACTTCTTCTATTTAAAGTGATTTGTGTATCTACCCCAATAATACTATTGTGCCGTACCATTATGGAAGAAGATTCGGCCAAAATGTGGATTTCCACGGGAATAAAAAAAAATGGATTTACTTCCTTTTGGTATTTTGGCCAAAATACCTTAACTCCTCGATACTCAATCAAATCCTCTTCGTTGACGATTGAATTCAGTTCTCTAGTCTCATATTTAGTAAGTCCCGAGCTCTTTCTTATATATCGAGGATCGTCGAAATAAGCAAGAATACTATTTCTACGGAGAATACCATTTCTGGGGATTTCAATTGATATACCTGAAGAAGGTATTAGTTGGTTCTCGCCTTCTTGAATCGAGTCGAGTGGGATGATGACTCTATTTCTTCGCCTCTTTGCCAATAAATCGGAATTCCCGTCGAGAATGCCCGGATATCTGAGATTACAACGACCAGTACATGTCATTCGATTAAGTTCTGAATAATCAGGAATCCTATCTCCTTTTTGATTTTTACCAGAAAAATACGAACTAAAAAATTTGTGTCTCACTTGATTATTCGTTACTGAGGGGTTAGAAATATATCTTCGCTTAACAGAAAGAGAATAAGCGTTCATTTGATCTTGATCCTTGTGGATCGAACAGGGGCCTAGACTAGATCTCCAGGGCTCCCCTAATAATATCCATAAATGACTTGTTTTTGGTAAGAGATGAATATTACCATATGTAAATTCAGGTGCATGGTACACATCGGTATTCCAGTGCATTTCGCCCTCTGAGTCAGAATAAATATGTTTTCGAACCTTCTCTTTCAAATTCAAAGTGGATGTTCTTGCGCGAATCTCAGCAATGACTTGTTCTGATTCTACATATTGATCGTTTTGAACTAAAAGAAAACTTTTGGGCGGAATACACACATTGTGTATAATATCTTCACTCTCAATAGTTACATACAAGTCTCTAGAACATAGAAAAGCAGGATGTCCATGACGTGTACGTGTCGGATGAACCAAATCCTCATTGAATTTTATTTTTCCATTAGAAGGGGCTCGCACATGTTCTGCAGTACCCCCTGTGAATACTCCGCCAGTATGAAAAGTTCTTAATGTTAATTGAGTGCCCGGTTCTCCAATAGATTGACCTGCAATAATACCTACAGCTTCTCCCAATTCGACCAGGTCGTCATGAGCTGGACTCCGGCCATAACATAATTGACAAATCCAAGATGTACTCCTACAAGTAAATGGGGTTCGAATAGAGATTGGTTGTGCTCTAAAAGTTATGAATCTATTGACAAGTCCAACCCCAATATCTTGATTTCTAGTAGCAATGCATCGCGAACCTATATATATATCATCTGCTAATACACGGCCAATTAATGTTTGGATAAAAATCCTGTCCGCCATCATTCCATTTCGAGGACTTACAGAAATACCTCGAACGGTTCCACAATCTGTTCGGCGTACAACAATGTGTTGCACTACTTCAACAAGTCTGCGCGTGAGATATCCTGCATCTGATGTTCGGATAGCGGTATCCACAACTCCTTTACGGGCTCCGTAGCAAGAAATAATATATTCTGTTAAAGAGAGTCCTTCGCGTAAATTGCTTTGAATGGGTAAATCAATCATTTGTCCTTGGGGATCCGACATTAATCCTCTCATACCTACTAATTGATGTACCTGAGATGCATTTCCTCTGGCTCCCGAAAAAGACATTATATGGACTGGATTAAAAGGATCGGTCATCCGAAAATTAGGAGTCATTTCTTGTCTCAAATATTCACTTGTGGCATACCATATCTCGATCGATTGACGTAATTTTTCTACCGCGTGTACATTCCCATAATGATGGTGTTTTTCCAAAATAAAACTTTGTTGTTCAGCGTCTTGAACTAGCCATCTTTTAGAAGGTATTGTTAAAAGATCATCAATTCCTAATGAAATGGATGCGGCGGTAGCTTGTCGGAAACCCAGAGTCTTTACTTGATCCAGGATATGTGATGTATATCCTATTCCATAGTGATCAATAAATCGACTAATAAGTCGTTTCATGGCAGTTCCGTCTATCACTTTATTGTGAAAGACCTGAGTGGGCCGTTCTGCCATCAGTACCTCCATATTGCGTTGCGCTGAGTAGAATTTGACAATGGGTTTGAGTCAGTGATTGGAAAACTTCCTTTTCTAGATCTTGATTCACGTAGAAATTCCGCAATTCTAGTCCTAGTTAACCCGGCGAGACTCGAATTCCCGCTGGTAGCATAGAATTACAACAGCCCTGCCAAAACCCCTGTATGGCTTCTTCTATTTCTCGATAAAGATAAATATGACCAAGAGTGGTTCGAATATATATATAAAGAATTTCTTTTTTTATACTTCTTACTATTAGATAGTGTCCATAAATCTCATAATAGGTCCCCAAAGATTCATAGTGAATTTCGATAGGAGCTTCTCTTGCAGCAATAACACGTTGATCTAGTCGCCACCGCAGCCACAAAGGACTACCTAAATGAATTCGTTTTTGCCGATAAGCTCCAATTGCATCATAGGCATTACAAAAAAAGGGTTCTTTTTTTTTTGTATACTTATAGTTATTATCTTCATTTTGATAGTTTCTACGATTACATGGATTATACCTATTTACACAAATACCCCGACGATTTCCACTCGTTAAGACATAGAGTCCACTAAGCATATCCTGAGTTGGTGCAGAAATGGGATCTCCAATAGTTGGAGACAAAAGATTCATATGAGAAAACATAAGTAAACGTGCCTCTGCTTGAGCCTCTAAAGATAAAGGCACATGAACAGCCATTTGATCCCCGTCAAAGTCTGCATTGAAGCCCTTACAAACTAATGGATGTAAACAAATAGCACGCCCTTCCACTAAAATGGGGAGGAATGCCTGTATGCCTAATCTATGCAGAGTAGGCGCTCTATTCAGCAATACAGGATGGTCATCCAGAATTTCCTGAAGTATTTCCCATACAATCGGTTTTTTTTTCCGAATTTGACTCTTAGCAACTCCTATGTTCGAAGCAAGATGTTTTCTAATTAGGTCACGAATTACAAATGCCTGGAAAAGTTCTATTGCAATTTCGCGAGGCAATCCACATCGATGTAATGAAAGTGAAGGGCCCACGACAATCACTGACCGCCCTGAATAATCAACTCGTTTACCAAGCAGAGTCTCGCGAACTCTTCCTTCTTTGCCTTCAATTACATCTGAAAGCGACTTGTAAATTCTATTATGATCATCCCTCATTGGTTGTCCGCAGATTCCATTATCAAGAAGTGCATCCACGGCTTCTTGTAGCAATTTTTCCTGAGATATTATTAATTCTTCTGGCGTAGCTATACTTGTTGTTAATAGATCTGTAAGAGTATTATTCCGATAGATAATTCTTCTATAGATTTCATTAATATCCGAGGTCACTAGTTTATCCTCATCTATATGATAGATTGGTCTCAACTCAGGAGGAAGAACTGGTAATAGACACAAAACCATCCATTTTGGTTCTATATTTGTTCGAATAAAATGCTTAGCCAATTCCATGCGTCTAAGCAAAAAATCTTTTCTTCTTCCAACTTTTCGATCTTCCCATTCATTCCCTGTGG